GCTGGCGTAGCTTAACTAAAGCATAACACTGAAGCTGTTAAGATGGACCCTAGAAAGTCCCGCAGGCACAAAGGCTTGGTCCTGACTTTATTATCAGCTTTAACTGAACTTACACATGCAAGTCTCCGCACTCCTGTGAGGATGCCCTTAATCCCCTGCCCGGGGACGAGGAGCTGGCATCAGGCACGCCCCGGCAGCCCAAGACGCCTTGCTAAGCCACACCCCCAAGGAAACTCAGCAGTGATAGATATTAAGCTATAAGCGAAAGCTTGACTTAGTTAAGGTTAAGAGGGCCGGTAAAACTCGTGCCAGCCACCGCGGTTATACGAGAGGCCCTAGTTGATAATCACCGGCGTAAAGAGTGGTTAGGAATTATATTTAATAAAGCCGAACACCCCCTTGGCTGTCATACGCACCTGGGGGCACGAAGCCCCACTGCGAAAGCAGCTTTAATCACCACCTGAACCCACGACAGCTATGACACAAACTGGGATTAGATACCCCACTATGCCTAGCCGTAAACTTTGATGGAAACATACAACTAACATCCGCCAGGGAACTACAAGCGCCAGCTTAAAACCCAAAGGACTTGGCGGTGCCTCAGACCCACCTAGAGGAGCCTGTTCTAGAACCGATAACCCCCGTTCAACCTCACCACCTCTTGTTTTCCCCGCCTATATACCACCGTCGTCAGCTTACCCTGTGAAGGATTTATAGTAAGCAAAATGGGCATGACCCAAAACGTCAGGTCGAGGTGTAGCGCATGGGGTGGGAAGAAATGGGCTACATTCTCTAAATTAGAGCATTACGAACCACGCTGTGAAACCAGCGTCCGAAGGTGGATTTAGCAGTAAACAGAAAGCAGAGAGTTCTCTTGAAACTGGCTCTGAGGCGCGCACACACCGCCCGTCACTCTCCCCAAGTTCAATCTACCCTTCTAACTAAGAAGTTAACCGAACAAAGGGGAGGCAAGTCGTAACATGGTAAGTGTACCGGAAGGTGCACTTGGAATAACCAGAGTGTAGCTAAGACAGAAGAGCACCTCCCTTACACCGAGAAGACATCCGTGCAAATCGGGTCACCCTGAGCTGACTAGCTAGCCCACACATTTGGTCTAACACCACAACATACATACCCCCACAAAACTTAGAATTAAGTCAACAAACCATTTTTCCCCCTTAGTATGGGCGACAGAAAAGGGAATAATTGAGCAACAGAGAAAGTACCGCAAGGGAAAGCTGAAAGAGAACTGAAACAACCCATTTAAGCCTAGAAAAGCAGAGATTAAATCTCGTACCTTTTGCATCATGATTTAGCCAGCAAACCCGAGCAAAGAGAACTTTAGTTCAGGCCCCCGAAACTAGACGAGCTACTCCGGGACAGCCTATTATAGGGCCAACCCGTCTCTGTGGCAAAAGAGTGGGAAGAGCCCCGAGTAGAGGTGATAAACCTATCGAGCCTAGTTATAGCTGGTTGCTTAGGAAATGAATAGAAGTTCAGCCCCCTGGCTTTCTTAGGACCCTAAGGTAAAACTAACCTCGTCCCATAGAAACCAAGGGAGTTAGTCAAAGGAGGTACAGCTCCTTTGAACAAGGACACAACCTTAACAGGCGGCTAAGGATCATAATTACTAAGGTAACCTGTTACAGTGGGCCTAAGAGCAGCCACCTGCATAGAAAGCGTTAAAGCTCAGACAGACACAAACCTCTTATTTTGATAAGAAATCCTACCCCCTAACCGTACTAAGCCGTTCCATGCCCCCATGGAAGAGATTATGCTAGAATGAGTAATAAGAGGGAACAACCCTCTCCCAGCACATGTGTAAGTCGGACCGGACCCCCCACCGACAAATAACGAACCCAAACCAAGAGGGAAATGCAGGTCAGAAGAGAAACCAAGAAAAGCCTACAAAGCTAATCGGTAAACCCACACAGGAGTGCCCACAAGGAAAGACCCAAAGGAAGAGAAGGAACTCGGCAAACATAAGCCTCGCCTGTTTACCAAAAACATCGCCTCTTGCAAATCAAAGCATAAGAGGTCCCGCCTGCCCTGTGACTATGGGTTTAACGGCCGCGGTATTTTGACCGTGCGAAGGTAGCGCAATCACTTGTCTTTTAAATGAAGACCTGTATGAATGGCATCACGAGGGCTTAGCTGTCTCCTCTTCCAAGTCAGTGAAATTGATCTGCCCGTGCAGAAGCGGGCATAAGTACATAAGACGAGAAGACCCTATGGAGCTTTAGACACCAGGCAGATCACGTCAAGCAACCTTGAGTTAACAAGTAAAAACGCAGTGACCCCTAGCCCATATGTCTTTGGTTGGGGCGACCGCGGGGGAAAACAAAGCCCCCATGTGGACTGGGGGCACTGCCCCCACAGCCGAGAGCTACAGCTCTAAGCACCAGAATTTCTGACCAGAAATGATCCGGCGAACGCCGATCAACGGACCGAGTTACCCTAGGGATAACAGCGCAATCCTCTCCCAGAGTCCCTATCGACGAGGGGGTTTACGACCTCGATGTTGGATCAGGACATCCTAATGGTGCAGCCGCTATTAAGGGTTCGTTTGTTCAACGATTAAAGTCCTACGTGATCTGAGTTCAGACCGGAGTAATCCAGGTCAGTTTCTATCTATGAAGTGATGTTTCCTAGTACGAAAGGACCGGAAAGAAGGGGCCCATGCTTAAGGCACGCCCCACCCCCACCTGATGAAGGCAACTAAAACAGGCAAGGGGGCACACCAAGGTGTGCCTGAGATAACGGCGCGCTAAGGTGGCAGAGCCCGGTAATTGCGAAAGGCCTAAGCCCTTTTTCTCAGAGGTTCAAACCCTCTCCTTAGCTATGATCACGACCCTAATCACCCACGTTATTAACCCCCTTGCCTACATCGTGCCCGTTCTCCTAGCAGTTGCTTTCCTCACCCTCCTAGAACGGAAAGTTCTCGGGTATATACAACTTCGGAAAGGACCTAACATTGTCGGCCCCTATGGGTTGCTTCAACCTATTGCAGATGGAGTTAAGCTCTTTATTAAAGAACCGGTTCGACCATCTACCTCCTCCCCCTTCCTATTTCTCGCCACACCAATACTTGCCTTAACACTCGCACTTACCTTATGGGCCCCCATGCCCATTCCCTACCCCGTCACTGATCTGGGCCTAGGGGTGCTCTTTGTCCTTGCCTTGTCAAGCCTTGCCGTATATTCAATTCTTGGCTCAGGCTGGGCCTCTAATTCTAAGTATGCTTTAATCGGGGCCCTTCGAGCCGTAGCACAAACTATTTCCTACGAAGTAAGCCTAGGCCTTATCTTACTTAGCGTGATTATTTTCACGGGGGGTTTTACACTTCAAACTTTCAATGTTGCTCAAGAAAGCATCTGATTGCTCGTTCCAGCCTGACCCCTTGCTGCCATATGATATATTTCAACGCTAGCTGAGACAAACCGTGCGCCCTTTGACCTCACAGAGGGGGAATCAGAACTAGTCTCTGGGTTTAATGTAGAATACGCCGGAGGACCCTTCGCCCTTTTTTTTCTGGCGGAGTATGCCAACATCCTTCTCATAAATACGCTCTCAACCATCCTATTTCTGGGGGCATCACATATCCCCGCCTTCCCCGAACTAACAGCCATAAATCTAATAACAAAAGCCGCCCTACTATCCGTAGTCTTTTTATGGGTGCGAGCCTCATACCCCCGCTTTCGGTACGACCAGCTCATACACCTTGTTTGAAAAAGCTTCCTACCTATAACCCTGGCACTTGTCCTATGACACCTTGCACTCCCAATTGCACTAGCCGGCCTACCACCACAGCTTTAGTACTGCAGGAATTGTGCCTGAATGTTTAAGGACCACCTTGATAGCGTGGCTGATAGGGGTTCAAGTCCCCTCAATTCTAGAGAGAAGGGGCTCGAACCCATCCTCAAGAGATCAAAACTCTTGGTGCTTCCACTACACCACTTTCTAGTAAGGTCAGCTAAATAAGCTTTTGGGCCCATACCCCAAATATGTTGGTTAAAATCCTTCCCTCACTAATGAACCCTTATGTACTCACCATCTTGCTTTCAAGCCTCGGCCTGGGCACAGTCCTCACCTTTGCCAGCTCCCACTGACTTCTTGCATGAATGGGACTTGAAATCAACACCCTTGCCATCATTCCTCTCATAGCACGGCAATACCACCCCCGAGCAGTTGAAGCCACAACAAAATACTTCTTAACACAAGCCACCGCTGCAGCCATAATCCTATTCGCTAGCACCACTAATGCTTGACTGGTTGGGGAATGGGATATTCAACAATTAACCCACCCAATTGCAGTTACAACCGCCATGCTGGCCCTTGCACTTAAGGTAGGCCTGGCACCGGTACACTTTTGACTCCCAGAAGTTCTTCAAGGTTTAGATCTCACCACCGGGCTAATCCTTTCAACCTGACAAAAGCTTGCACCCTTTGCACTTATGCTCCAAGTAGCTCCAACTGTTAACTCCTCCCTAATTGTCACACTGGGACTCCTGTCAACTCTCGTTGGGGGCTGAGGGGGACTTAACCAAACCCAACTACGTAAGATCCTAGCATACTCCTCAATCGCCCACCTTGGATGAATGGTGTTAATCATACAATTCGCGCCTTCCCTCACCCTCCTGAGCCTGATCATATATATTATCATAACATCTTCAGCCTTTATAACACTAAAAACTAATAACTCCCTAACCATCAATGCCCTTGCAATCTCCTGAACTAAAGCACCAACCCTGGCCGCGCTAGCCATCCTGGTCCTTCTATCACTTGGAGGCCTCCCGCCTCTCTCAGGATTTATACCTAAGTGACTAATTCTACAAGAACTGACAAAGCAAGGGCTACCAATATCCGCCACACTAGCCGCCATGACAGCCCTTCTCAGCCTATACTTCTACCTACGACTGTGTTATGCCATAACCTTAACTATCTGACCCAATACCCTCGCCGCCACTACCCCCTGACGACTGGACTTTACCCACACCACCCTACCACTATCGCTTGTCACTATGTTAGCCCTAGGCCTACTTCCCCTTACCCCAGCCGTAGCTGCCTTACTAAACTTATAACAAGGGCTTAGGATAGCACTAAGACCAAGAACCTTCAAAGTTCTAAGCGGGAGTGAGAATCTCCCAGCCCTTGTTAAGACTTGCGGGACTCTATCCCACATCTTCTGAATGCAACCCAGACACTTTAATTAAGCTAAAGCCTTTCTAGGTGGGAAGGCCTCGATCCTACAAACTCTTAGTTAACAGCTAAGCGCTCTATCCAGCGAGCATCCACCTACTTTCCCCCGCCACCGGGGTGGCGAGGCGGGGGAAAGCCCCGGTAGGCTGTTAGCCTACTTCTTCAGGTTTGCAATCTGACATGTAAGTACACCACAAGGCTTGATAAGGAGAGGGTTTAAACCTCTGTTCATGGGGTTACAATCCACCGCTTAACTCTCAGCCACCTTACCTGTGGCAATCACACGATGATTTTTCTCAACCAACCACAAAGACATTGGCACCCTTTATTTAGTATTTGGTGCCTGAGCCGGAATAGTCGGCACAGCCCTAAGCCTTTTAATCCGAGCGGAACTAAGCCAACCCGGGGCTCTTCTGGGGGATGATCAGATTTATAATGTAATCGTCACGGCCCACGCCTTCGTTATGATTTTCTTTATAGTTATGCCAATTATGATTGGAGGCTTTGGAAACTGATTAATCCCACTTATAATCGGGGCCCCCGACATGGCATTTCCCCGAATGAATAATATGAGCTTTTGGCTCCTTCCCCCCTCCTTTCTCCTTCTCCTGGCCTCATCCGGAGTTGAAGCCGGTGCCGGCACAGGATGAACAGTTTACCCCCCTCTGGCAGGCAACCTCGCCCACGCAGGAGCCTCCGTCGATTTAACTATCTTCTCCCTCCACTTAGCTGGTATTTCCTCTATCTTGGGGGCCGTTAATTTTATTACAACCATTATTAACATGAAACCCCCAGCTATTTCCCAGTATCAAACCCCTCTTTTTGTCTGGGCCGTCTTAATTACCGCAGTCCTTCTACTGCTTTCCCTTCCTGTCCTAGCAGCAGGTATTACCATGCTACTCACAGACCGGAATCTAAACACCACTTTCTTTGACCCAGCGGGCGGGGGAGATCCAATCCTGTATCAACACCTCTTCTGATTCTTTGGTCATCCGGAAGTCTACATTCTAATTCTCCCCGGTTTTGGTATGATCTCCCACATTGTTGCATACTACTCCGGCAAAAAAGAACCCTTCGGGTATATGGGAATAGTCTGAGCTATAATAGCCATTGGACTCCTAGGCTTTATCGTCTGGGCCCACCATATGTTTACTGTCGGGATGGATGTTGACACTCGTGCCTACTTTACATCTGCCACTATAATCATTGCCATTCCTACGGGTGTAAAAGTGTTTAGCTGGTTAGCCACATTACATGGCGGTTCAATCAAATGAGAGACGCCACTTCTTTGGGCCCTGGGGTTTATTTTCCTATTTACAGTAGGAGGACTGACAGGCATTGTCTTAGCAAATTCCTCCCTGGATATTGTCCTTCATGACACCTACTACGTAGTCGCCCACTTCCACTACGTTCTATCAATAGGAGCTGTTTTCGCCATTATAGGCGCCTTCGTACACTGATTCCCCCTATTCACCGGATATACTCTTCACAGCACATGAACTAAAATCCACTTTGGAATTATGTTTATTGGCGTAAATTTAACCTTCTTCCCCCAGCATTTCCTAGGCCTTGCGGGAATACCACGACGGTATTCTGATTACCCCGATGCCTACACACTCTGAAACACTGTCTCTTCAATCGGGTCCCTCATCTCCCTCGTTGCTGTAATTATATTCTTATTTATCCTTTGAGAAGCCTTTGCCGCCAAACGGGAGGTCGCATCAATTGAGCTAACCTCAACAAACGTAGAGTGACTGCACGGATGTCCTCCACCCTATCACACATTCGAGGAACCGGCATTTGTACAAGTACAAGCAGCCTAACGAGAAAGGGAGGAATTGAACCCCCATGTGCTGGTTTCAAGCCAACCGCATAACCACTCTGCCACTTTCTTCCATAAGACACTAGTAAAACTAGTATATTACACTGCCTTGTCAAGGCAAAATTGTGGGTTAAAACCCCGCGTGTCTTGAGCACTTAGCTACAATGGCACATCCCTCACAACTAGGATTCCAAGACGCGGCCTCACCTGTAATAGAAGAACTTCTTCACTTCCACGACCATGCTCTTATGATTGTTCTTCTTATCAGCACACTAGTGCTTTATATCATCGTAGCAATAGTCTCTACTAAACTTACTAACAAATATATCCTCGATTCTCAAGAAATTGAGATCGTTTGAACCATCCTTCCAGCAGTTATTCTTATTCTTATCGCTCTCCCCTCCCTCCGAATTCTCTATCTTATAGACGAAATTAACGACCCCCACCTTACCATCAAAGCAATGGGACACCAGTGATACTGAAGTTACGAATACACTGACTACGAGGACCTGGGCTTTGACTCCTACATAATCCCCACCCAAGACCTAGTCCCTGGACAATTTCGGCTGTTAGAAGCAGACCACCGAATAGTGGTCCCCGTGGAATCTCCAATCCGAGTTCTAGTCTCAGCTGAAGATGTCCTTCATTCCTGAGCTGTCCCTTCTTTAGGTGTAAAAATAGACGCCGTCCCCGGACGTTTAAATCAAACAGCCTTTATTGCCTCTCGACCCGGGGTGTTCTACGGACAATGTTCTGAGATTTGCGGTGCTAACCACAGCTTCATGCCCATCGTTGTCGAAGCAGTGCCCCTTGAACACTTCGAGAAATGATCCACTATAATACTTGAAGATGCCTCACTAAGAAGCTAAATAGGGAATAGCGTTAGCCTTTTAAGCTAAAGATTGGTGGCCCCCAACCACCCCTAGTGACATGCCCCAACTCAACCCCGCCCCCTGATTTGCCATCTTGGTATTCTCGTGACTGGTTTTCCTAACTGTTATTCCCCCCAAAGTCCTTGGCCACACCTTCACAAATGAGCCTACCTCACAAAGCACTGAAAAAGCTAAACCTGAACCCTGAAACTGACCATGACACTAAGCTTCTTTGACCAATTTATAAGCCCCACATACCTGGGCATCCCACTCATTGCTGTAGCACTAACCCTCCCGTGAATTCTCTTCCCAACCCCCTCTGCCCGGTGACTAAACAACCGCCTTATCACACTACAAGGGTGGTTTATCAACCGATTCACCCAACAGCTTCTTCTCCCCTTGAACCTAGGAGGCCATAAGTGAGCAGTAATGCTGACCTCTTTAATACTATTCCTAATCACCCTGAATATACTAGGCCTTCTTCCATACACCTTCACCCCGACCACGCAACTCTCCCTGAATATGGGGCTTGCAGTTCCACTATGACTTGCAACAGTAATTATCGGTATACGAAACCAACCAACTGCCGCCCTGGGACACCTCTTACCTGAAGGAACCCCTGTCCCCCTTATCCCGGTTCTTATCATCATCGAAACAATTAGCCTCTTCATCCGCCCCCTTGCTCTAGGCGTACGGCTTACAGCCAACCTTACGGCAGGCCACCTTCTGATTCAACTAATTGCAACAGCAGCCTTTGTTCTTCTACCCATGATACCAACAGTGGCAATCCTTACTGCTGTTGTCCTATTCCTGCTTACCCTTCTTGAGATCGCCGTTGCCATAATTCAAGCCTACGTCTTCGTCCTCCTATTAAGCCTTTACCTACAAGAAAACGTCTAATGGCACACCAAGCACACGCATACCACATGGTCGATCCAAGCCCCTGACCCCTAACCGGCGCAATTGCCGCCCTTTTACTCACATCAGGCACTGCAGTCTGATTCCACTTCCACTCGCTCACACTCCTAGCTATGGGAAATATTCTTATACTTCTCACTATATACCAATGATGACGAGATATTATTCGAGAGGGCACATTCCAAGGACACCACACTCCCCCTGTCCAAAAAGGCCTACGCTACGGCATAGTTCTATTTATCACCTCCGAGGTATTCTTTTTCTTGGGTTTCTTTTGGGCCTTCTACCACTCTAGTCTTGCCCCCACGCCCGAACTAGGGGGCTGCTGACCCCCCACGGGCATTATTACTCTTGACCCCTTTGAAGTCCCGCTACTGAACACCGCAGTCCTCCTAGCATCTGGTGTTACCGTTACATGAGCCCACCACAGCATTATGGAGGGCGAACGAAAACAGGCCATCCAATCTCTTACCCTAACTATTTTACTGGGGTTCTACTTCACCTTTCTCCAAGGTATGGAGTACTACGAAGCGCCCTTCACAATCGCTGACGGCGTATATGGCTCCACTTTCTTTGTAGCCACAGGCTTCCACGGCCTACACGTAATTATTGGCTCCACCTTCCTAGCCGTCTGCCTGCTTCGACAGATTCAATACCACTTTACATCAGAACATCACTTTGGCTTTGAAGCTGCCGCCTGATATTGACACTTTGTGGACGTAGTCTGACTATTCCTTTACGTCTCTATCTACTGATGAGGCTCATAGTCTTTCTAGTATTAATGCGTATAAGTGACTTCCAATCACCCGGTCTTGGTTAAAACCCAAGGAAAGATAATGAACTTAATCACAACAATTGTTACCATCACCATCGCACTATCCATAGTGCTGGCTACTGTTTCTTTCTGACTACCACAGATCACACCGGATGCAGAGAAACTATCCCCCTATGAGTGCGGATTTGACCCCCTAGGATCTGCCCGACTACCTTTTTCCCTGCGCTTTTTCCTTATCGCCATTTTATTTCTTTTATTTGACCTAGAGATCGCCCTTCTTCTGCCCCTCCCATGAGGAGACCAACTAGACACCCCCACCCTAACACTTGCTTGATCCGCCGCCGTCCTTGCCTTGCTCACCCTTGGCTTGATTTACGAGTGAACCCAAGGAGGCCTAGAATGGGCTGAATAGGCAGTTAGTCCAAAAATAAGACCCTTGATTTCGGCTCAAAAGACCATGGTTTAAGTCCATGACCGCCTTATGACACCAGTACACTTCAGCTTTACCTCAGCCTTTGTTCTAGGACTGATAGGACTCGCATTCCACCGCACCCACCTTCTCTCAGCCCTTCTTTGCCTAGAAGGAATAATACTCTCTCTATTTATTGCCCTGTCCCTCTGGGCACTTCAAATAGAAGCAACGGGTTATTCGGTGGCCCCCATGCTATTGCTAGCCTTCTCAGCCTGTGAAGCCAGCGCAGGCCTGGCCCTACTAGTAGCAACTGCACGAACACACGGTACGGACCGCCTCCAAAGCCTCAACCTCCTCCAATGTTAAAAATTCTCATCCCAACACTAATGCTATTTCCCACAGTCTGGCTTAGTCCTGCAAAATGACTATGAGCAACATCAACTGCCCAAAGCCTACTTATTGCACTAGCAAGCTTATCCTGGCTCAAGTGGTCATCAGAAACCGGCTGAACCTCCTCCAACCTTTATTTAGCCACAGACCCCCTGTCTACGCCCCTCCTAGTATTAACCTGCTGACTACTTCCCTTAATAATCCTCGCAAGTCAGAACCACATCAACCCAGAGCCCCTTAATCGCCAACGGACCTACATCTCTCTCTTAGTCTCTCTTCAGATATTCTTAATCTTAGCATTTGGTGCCACAGAGATCATTATGTTTTATATCATATTTGAAGCCACACTTCTTCCAACACTAATTATCATCACCCGGTGGGGCAACCAGACAGAACGCCTCAGTGCTGGCACCTACTTCTTATTCTACACCTTAGCCGGCTCCCTGCCCCTCCTTGTAGCCCTCCTCCTACTACAAAATGACAATGGGACACTGTCCATGCTGACACTGCAGTATACACAGCCCCTCCACCTTCTAACATGAGGGGATAAACTATGGTGAGCTGCCTGTCTCCTGGCCTTTCTTGTAAAAATACCCCTATACGGCGTCCACCTTTGACTCCCCAAAGCCCATGTAGAAGCCCCAATCGCAGGCTCTATGGTCCTAGCTGCCGTCCTTCTTAAGCTGGGCGGATACGGTATAATACGAATAATAATTATGCTAGACCCCCTAACCAAAGAACTAGCATATCCATTCATTGTACTAGCCCTCTGGGGTATTATTATAACCGGATCCATTTGCCTCCGTCAAACGGACCTGAAATCACTGATCGCTTACTCCTCCGTAGGGCATATAGGATTGGTCGCAGGGGGCATTCTAGTTCAAACACCCTGGGGATTTACTGGCGCAATTATCCTTATAATTGCACACGGCCTTGCTTCTTCAGCACTATTCTGCCTAGCAAATACAAGCTACGAACGAACACACAGCCGGACCATACTTCTAGCCCGAGGAATACAAATAATTCTCCCTCTAATAACCACCTGATGATTTGTAGCCAGTTTAGCCAACCTAGCCCTCCCACCTCTTCCTAATCTAATGGGGGAACTAATAATCATCACCACCATATTTAACTGATCACACTGAACTCTTCTCCTCACAGGAGTAGGAACGCTGATTACAGCCAGCTATTCCCTCTATTTATTCCTAATAACCCAACGAGGACCCCTGCCTTCTCATATTATTGCCCTTGAACCCACCCACACCCGTGAGCACCTACTTATCACCCTACATCTTATTCCCATCATCCTCCTAATCCTAAAACCGGAGCTCATATGAGGCTGATGTTTCTGTAGATATAGTTTAACTAAAGCATTAGATTGTGATTCTAAAGACAGAGGTTAAAGCCCTCTTATCCACCGAGAGAAGTCTGTTGACAGTAGGGACTGCTAATCTTCTACCCCCTCGGTTAAACTCCGTGGTTCACTCGTGCTTCTAAAGGATAATAGCTCATCCGTTGGTCTTAGGAACCAAAGACTCTTGGTGCAACTCCAAGTAGCAGCTATGCACCCAACCACACTCATCTTAAGCTCAACCCTTCTAATGATCTTGGCACTTCTTATTTATCCCCTTTTGACCACCCTTGACCCCAACCAACGACCCGGAAACTGAGCCCTCACCCACGTTAAGACTTCCGTCAAGATGGCTTTTCTGGTAAGCCTACTCCCCCTATTCATTTTTCTTGACCAGGGGACGGAGACAATTGTCACCAACTGGCAATGAATGAACACCTCAACCTTTGATGTAAACCTCAGCTTTAAATTTGACCACTACTCCATCATCTTCACCCCTATTGCCCTCTATGTAACCTGATCAATTCTTGAGTTTGCATCATGATATATACACGCTGACCCCAACATAAACCGATTCTTTAAATACCTCCTCCTGTTTTTAGTAGCCATAATCGTTCTAGTAACTGCTAACAATATGTTCCAACTGTTTATCGGCTGAGAAGGTGTTGGTATTATATCATTCCTCCTTATCGGGTGATGATACGGCCGAGCCGATGCCAACACAGCTGCCATACAAGCCGTTGTGTACAACCGAGTCGGAGATATTGGGCTTATCTTAAGCATGGCTTGATTTGCAACAAACCTCAACTCTTGAGAAATTCAACAAATATTCGCCTCATCAAAAGACCTTGACCTAACACTCCCACTCATAGGCCTCATCTTAGCCGCCACTGGCAAATCAGCACAATTTGGACTTCATCCCTGGCTTCCTTCCGCAATGGAAGGTCCTACGCCGGTATCTGCCCTGCTGCACTCTAGCACCATGGTTGTTGCAGGCATTTTCCTGCTAATCCGACTCCACCCCCTTATGGAGAATAACCAAACGGCCCTTACCACCTGCTTATGCCTTGGTGCCCTAACTACGCTATTCACCGCTACTTGCGCCCTGACACAAAACGACATCAAAAAAATCGTCGCATTCTCCACATCCAGTCAACTAGGACTAATAATGGTCACCATCGGGCTTAACCAGCCACAGCTAGCCTTTCTTCACATCTGTACCCACGCCTTCTTTAAAGCCATACTATTCCTATGCTCAGGATCAATCATTCACAGCCTAAACGATGAGCAGGACATCCGGAAAATGGGGGGTATACACAACCTCACCCCCTTCACCTCTTCCTGCCTTACAATTGGTAGCCTCGCACTTACCGGCACTCCCTTCTTGGCAGGATTCTTCTCCAAAGATGCTATTATTGAAGCCTTAAATACATCTCACCTCAACGCCTGAGCCCTAACCCTTACTCTACTGGCCACCTCTTTTACAGCCGTATACAGCCTCCGGGTTGTATTTTTCGTATCTATGGGGCACCCTCGTTTTACAGCCATCTCACCAATTAATGAAAATAACCCCTCCGTCATTAACCCGATCAAGCGATTAGCCTGAGGAAGCATCGTTGCAGGCCTTCTGATCACTTCAAACTTCCTCCCCTCTAAAACCCCCGTTATAACAATACCCCCCGCCCTAAAACTAGCCGCCCTCCTGGTCACTATTTTAGGTCTCCTTGTTGCACTAGAACTTGCGTCCTTGACCAGCAAGCAATTTAAGACCACGCCCAACCTTGTTACACACAACTTCTCCAACATATTAGGCTTTTTCCCCGCCATTATCCACCGACTAGCCCCCAAGCTTAACCTGACCCTCGGCCAGGCTATTGCCAGCCAAATAGTAGATCAAACATGGTTTGAGAAGGTTGGACCAAAAGGAGTTGTATCCACCCATCTCCCCATAATTACAACAACCAGCAACATGCAACAAGGGATGATTAAAACATACCTCACCCTATTCTTCCTTTCAACAACCCTAGCTATCTTATTAACCTCAACCTAAACAGCCCGAAGGGCTCCCCGACTAAGGCCCCGAGTCAATTCTAGTACCACAAATAGTGTTAGCAAGAGAACCCATGCACAAACCACCAACAGCCCCCCACCAGAGGAGTATATTAGGGCCACCCCGCTTGTATCCCCTCGCACAACAGAAAACTCCTTAAACTCATCCACCGCAACTCATGAAGTCTCGTACCACCCACCCCAAAATCAACCCGCCACCAGAGCCACCCCCACCACATAAGCCACCACATAACCTAAAACTGAACGATCGCCCCAAGACTCGGGAAACGGCTCGGCAGCTAAAGCAGCTGAGTAAGCAAACACTACAAGTATCCCCCCCAAATAAATCAAGAATAGCACTAAAGACAAGAACGACCCCCCATGCCCCACCAAAACACCACAGCCCACGCCCGCTGCCACTACCAACCCCAGGGCAGCAAAGTAGGGAGCAGGATTTGATGCAACAGCTACAAGACCCAAAACCAACCCCAATAGAAATAAAGACACAAGATAAGTCATAATTCCTGCTCGGACTCTAACCGAAACTAATGACTTGAAAAACCACCGTTGTTATTCAACTACAAGAACCTAATGGCTAACCTCCGAAAAACCCACCCCCTCCTAAAGATTGCTAATGACGCACTAGTCGATCTTCCAGCGCCCTCAAACATCTCAGTGTGATGAAACTTTGGCTCACTTCTGGGCTTATGTTTAGCCACCCAAATTCTCACAGGACTTTTCCTGGCCATGCACTACACTTCTGACATCTCAACAGCCTTCTCCTCCGTATGCCATATTTGCCGAGATGTCAGCTACGGCTGACTTATCCGAAATATTCACGCCAATGGAGCATCTTTCTTCTTTATCTGCATTTATATACACATTGCCCGAGGACTTTACTATGGCTCCTACCTGTACAAAGAAACCTGAAATATTGGGGTTGTCCTTCTACTCCTTACAATAATAACTGCCTTCGTGGGCTACGTTCTTCCATGAGGACAAATATCTTTCTGAGGTGCAACAGTCATCACAAACCTCCTTTCTGCCGTGCCCTACGTAGGGGGTGCCCTTGTGCAGTGAATCTGAGGTGGGTTTTCCGTAGATAATGCCACCCTAACACGATTTTTTGCCTTTCACTTCTTATTCCCCTTTGTTATTGCAGCTGCAACAGTCATCCACCTCCTCTTCCTTCATGAAACAGGGTCTAACAACCCAGCAGGGATTAACTCTGATGCCGATAAAATCTCATTCCACCCCTACTTCTCATACAAAGACCTGTTGGGATTTGTGGCTATGCTACTAGGACTAACATCCTTGGCACTATTTGCGCCCAACCTCTTGGGGGACCCAGATAATTTTACACCGGCCAACCCACTAGTCACCCCGCCCCACATCAAGCCTGAGTGATACTTCCTCTTCGCCTACGCAATCCTACGATCAATCCCCAACAAGCTAGGCGGGGTCCTCGCCCTACTATTCTCTATCCTCGTACTCATGGTCGTCCCCATTCTACATACCTCTAAGCAGCGAGGACTAACCTTCCGGCCCCTTACGCAATTCTTATTCTGAACCCTAGTAGCAGACATGCTCATCCTCACCTGAATTGGCGGCATACCTGTAGAACACCCCTTCATCATCATCGGCCAAGTCGCCTCAGTTATCTACTTCACCATCTTCCTAGTTTTGGCCCCCTTAGCCGGATGAGCTGAGAATAAAGCCCTCGAATGAGCCTGCCCTAGTAGCTCAGTGTAAGAGCGCCGGTCTTGTAATCCGGAGGCCGGAGGTTAAACCCCTCCCTAGCGCTCAGAGAGAGGAGATTTTAACTCCCACCCTTAACTCCCAAAGCTAAGATTCTAAATTAAACTACCCTCTGACGCCGCAGTGTACATGGTAAATCATATATCCCCATACAGTGTGTGTATATTACACCACTATGTATAATATTGCATATTATGTACTGACCCATATATTATTATTGCACGTAGGTAGTACATCCTATGTATTATCAACATTAGTGGTTTTAAGCCCTCATACATCAGTACTGTTCCAAGGTTTACATAAGCAAGACTCGGATAATCACCAACGGAACCGTTCTAACCTGATTAATTGCTAAACAACAAACCTCCAACTAACACGGGCTCCGTCTTTACCCACCAAATTTCAGCATCGGTCCCGTTTAATGTAGTAAGAACCGACCAACGATTTATCAGTAGGCATACTCTTAATGATGGTCAGGGACAAATATCGTATTAGGTAGCATCTCGTGAATTATTACTTGCATCTGGTTCCTATTTCATGGGCTATCCTTAAGAAACCACCCCCTGAAAGCCGAATGTAATGCATCTGGTTAATGGTGTCAACCTTACTGTTCGTTACCCACCTAGCCGGGCGTTCTCTTATATGCATAGCGTTCTCCTTTTTTTTTTTTCCTTTCAGCTTGCATATACAAGTGCACACCGAGAAGTCTAACAAGGTCGAACTAGATCTTGGTCTCCAGCGGACCCAATAATAATGGCGGAATGATATTCTATAAAGAATTGCATAATTGATATCAAGTGCATAAGGTCAGTTTCTTTCCTCACAGACACCTAAGATCTCCCCGGCTTTTGCGCGGCTAAACCCCCCTACCCCCCTACGCTGAGCGATCCTTATTATTCCTGTCAAACCCCGAAACCAGGAAGTCTCGATAGCGCTATTACCCATCAAACCGTACATTAACAAACTTTGGCACCGACAATCCTATTATCAAAGCCACCCCCTAATTAAAGTATACACTAAAACTTTTTATTATACATTAATAAACTTTATTACTTACAAGCTTTGGCACCGACAATCCTATTATCAAGGCCACCCCTTAATTAAAGTATACATTAATAAAATTTTTGTTATAATTAACAAGCTTTGGCACCGACAACCCTATCATGAGGACCACTCCTGATTAAAATATAT